TATTATGAATCTGCACCCCCTGGGAGCGATAAACCTGTTGGATTTTATTAACCAAAGAGATTCGGCTTTGCGCTATAGTTAGCTCAGCACCAATCAAGAATCCCCAAGGAATTCCAAGAATTCTTGGTATACATTTGTTCCAACCCTCAACCCTCTTTTCTAGATTCATGGATATTGAATCAATCGAACGCACTTCTAACACCTGTTCTACTTTTGGAAGACCCTGTGTTATATCACCAGATCTCGATTTTTCATATATAAATGTAACTAATGTATCTCCTTCGTAAAGGGTTTCCCCATAATGGCCATGAACAGTTGCTCCGGGGGTGGCCAAATAAGGCTTAGCTGATCGTATCACTATCGAGTCAACTTGAACAAGTATAACTTGACCCGATTTGAGGGGCGATCCGTTTTTGGCTATACATACATTTTCACAAATAAACTGTCCAAGACTAATTATTTTAGATGTCTCTGCACAATAATTGTGATGGACAAAAAACCAATTCAAATTGAATGGATTTAAAATAATGTTACGGCATGGATCGGGATTAAAAATTTTTCCATTTTCATCCATTAAATAATATTTTAATTTAATCACTTGAAAAGTCTGTTTTAAATTGTCAAGTTGCAAATATTTAGTTACTAAGATCTGATTATGAGTTATTAAATGGTAAGATGAATAAAAATTCTCAATTGGAAGGTATGTTCCTAAAGGGCCCAATGAATTCCTAATTGGAATTAGGGGATCTTTTTTAATTGATTCTTTTATCACACTGTGATATTTTACATCCTTGAATGGCCCCATTCGAGAACAATTGGCTGCTGACAAAATTATCAACGACTGACATTCCTTATTTCTATTCAACAACGTATGAATAGTTCCTTGAGGTTGGTTAAGAGATTGTTGAATTTTTGCCTTGGAATAGGAATAAATGGAAGAAAAGGGGTTAATATTGGTACAATCTGATCCATTATCAGAGAGCAATCCTGACCCCGACGGATCATTCCTTTTTCCGATATACGAAATAGGGGATTTCACTAAGTTGATTCTTAAGAAATGTCGAATCAAACCATTTGTCCTTATTTCAACAAAAGAAGCACGGGCTTCTTCGCAAGAAGAACTTTTTTTGTCTTGGTTCCAATTCAATACTAAACAAGTCCGAACTAATTGAATACTTGTGTCAGAAATTCCTCGAATTGGTTTGCCATTTTCATAAAGGATATAATTGACAATTCGAAGTTGCACATTATCCCTTTCCTGCAATGGATCCGGTGGAAAAAGAGTTGCTAAATTTATACCGTCCGTTATTTCATATGTGACGACAGGTCGAACTAAAACAAAAAACCTTTTCTTACTAGGTGTAATTCGTTGGACATAGATCCAATTTTTCACTTTTTTGTATTCCTTGGAATTTCTTTTTCCTGTTCCTGGTGGTATCAAAACGCCGGTATGTCTGGATATCTTATCTGTCTCTCCAGGAAAATGGATATCTCCAGAAAAGATTTTCAGTTCAATTCGTTTTTTTTTTCTCTCCACCCGGACCAACCCACCGACTCGGCTTCTTAGATTTAAGGTGATTTGTGTATCGACCCCAACGATACTATTGTTCCGTACCATTATGGAAGAAGATCCGGGCAAGATATGCACCTCTTCAGGAATGAAAAAAAATCGATCTACTTTCATTTGGTATTTTGGCCTAAATTCCTTGACTCCTCGATACTCAATCAAATCCTCTTTTTTGATGACTGAATGCGTTTCTATAGTCCCATATTTAATAATGCCCGAACTCTTTCTTCTGTATCGAGGATCATCGAAATAAGCAAGAATACTATTTCGACGGAAACTACCATTTACCGGGATTTCAATCGAGATACCTGAACGAGGCATTAGTTCATTCTCGAGTTCTTGAATCGAGTGTAGTGGAATGATGAATTTATTTCTTCGCCTTTTTGACAATAAATCAGAATTCTCGTGGAGAATAGGCGAATATACGAGATTATACTGACCAGTACATATGATTCGATTAAGGTCTGAATAATCAGGAATCCTATCGTCTTTTTGACCATAAAAATCCGAACTAAACAATTTCTGCCTCGCCTGATCATTGGTTACTGAGAGGTTCGAAGTATATCTTCGCTTGCCAAAAAGAGAATGCGCATTCATTTGATCCTGATCCTTGTGGATCGAAAGGTAGACTAGACTGGACCTGCACGGCCCTCCTAATAATATCCATAAATGACTTGTTTTTGGTAATAGATGAACATTACCATATGTAAATTCGGGTGCATGATAGACATCGGTACTCCAGTGCATTTCTCCGTCTGAATCAGAATAAATATGTTTTCGAACCGTCTCTTTAAAATTCAAAGTGGATATTCCTGCGCGAATCTCAGCAATTACTTGTTCTGATTCTACATATTGATCGTTTTGAACTAAAAGCAAACTTTTGGGTGGAATATTCACATTATGTAGAATATCTTCACTCTCAATAGTTACATA